ATCCGAGTGGCGGCATGGCTATATATATTCTCAAATATATTGAACAATTCGAAATTCAAAATGCAAAAGTCGTCTTATTAAAAACCTCAATTAGAACATCTCTTCCACTTTACACCTCGGAACGCGCCTTTCTTTCTATAAGATCTAGAAGAAAGGCGCTTTCCCTTCTTCTTAATCTTAACCCGAAATCAAATGGCTGAGGAAGGGTTCCTTTTTGAGGGTGCTCACGGGAACAGATCCAGTGGAGACGGGGTGGGGCCTGTAGCTCAGAAGGATTAGAGCACGTGGCTACGAACCACGGTGTCGGGGGTTCGAGTCCCTCCTCGCCCAAAGCCTTAAAATGAAAGGCCCTTGATTTTCCCTATGGGGGTAGGAAAGTCATGATCGGGATAGCGAACGCAGAGTTCTATAACTTGGGGTATAGTCATGTGTTGAAATGGAAAGTATTAATAGCAGAGCAAGTATATATTTCCAAAAAGTCGAAAACTCAGAGATAAAGGTTTTGTGAAATCTTCTAGAATATTAATTGGTAAAAGGATTGGAGTTGGCTTAATATATTTCTCGAAATAACTCAATCCTTTTTTGCTAAGACCCGCATAAAAATATGCCACTGACGTGAGTAAAGCTAAAGCAACCGTAGTATTTATATCATTCGTGGGGGCGGCTAACTCCCTATGAGGTATCTCTCTGTGGCACCTGTGATAAGTACTCTATGGTTTGGTTCTTTAGCAGGTCTATTAATAGAAATAAATCGTTTATTCCCAGATGCTTTATCATTTCCTTTTTTTTGATTTTAGTTATTAATATGTCAAGAGAATAGAATTCCATGTGACGATTCTTTTTTCAAATCTTTAGGATAGATAAAAGGGATATAAAGAAAAAGTTTAGCTCATCCAAAATTCAGTGAATAGAAATCCAGTAAGTCCGCTCAAGATCGACTTTTGGAAAAAAATGGAATTCATTAGTCTAGCGTAAGCTAGACGAAATAATAGTCGAAAAGAAGAGACTAAAATAAGTAAGTTATGAGGGTTTCGAATATTGAGAAAAAATCTTTGAAATACCAATAAAATCAAATAAATACCTAAATCAAAATAAATACCTAAATACAAAGTTATACATTTATTCTTTAATTAAGTATTAATTATTAGTAGCATAGCCAAAAAGCCTTCTTCCTTATTAAGAATATCCATTATTATTTGATAAAAGAAGCTGTTTTGCAATAGAAACAAAGATGGCGAAGGGGTTACCTCCTGCTAAGGCAAATCCTTTATTTAATGAAATTCTTTATTCTTTCATTAAGAACTAATCCAATCTCCCCAAGTAGGATTCGAACCTACGACCAATCAGTTAACAGCCGACCGCTCTACCACTGAGCTACTGAGGAACAACGGCAGATTCTACCTCTTAGAGTTCAACTTTTGTTTTCAACCAATAAACAATATAACTTCCTTCGTAACTCCCGGAACTTCGTCGTAGTGTCGTCTCATTTCATATATGGAAGATAGTATTCTCATATCATCAATATTTTTATATTATACTATAATATATATGCAAGATGATATTTCCATATCATCAATATATGAATCTCTCGAATATATATGTCAAACATCTTTTTTTTTGGAATCCATTCTGTCTTACTCTATCAAAAAAGCCTTCCAATCTATGTATCGAATAGAATCTATGTATCAAATAGAAGAAAAAGGAATGAAGACAAGAAATCATGGATTTTCACGTTTGCTTATTCAAGTGAATAAAAGATATAAAAAATATGCGCAAAAAAACAAATATATTTGTAAACATTGTGCATTTCATTTACCAATGGAGAGTTTAGATCGAATTTTTGATTGATTCGGGTACTTGGAGCCCTACGGATGAGAATATGGTTTCTATTGATATGAGATTCTTAGATCCACATAGAAGATTTTTCCAATCTGGAAAATGAAAATGTCGATATTTCTTAGACAATAATGGATTTTTGACAGGATAAAGAATTTGCCTATTTTGACTTTCGTCAAATATGGGAAGAATACATAGAGGAATTCGATATATCTATATATAACATTATAGAACATATATTCTAAATCTCATAAGATACCGAGAGGAAGGAGAAGTAGATAAGCATTTGTTGAACAATGACAAATTCTTACACGAGGAAGAACTTGAAGACCTTGTATACTTCTAATGTCGAATCAGAGACAGAAATCAAGGATTGGGTCGAACTCTTCTTGTTAAGGTAATAGCTATGAATAGTCATCTTCTACCCCGAAAGAGGGGCACTTATTATGGGACATACAATGCATTACAGGCGTATGATCATTACGCTTCCACCGGGTTATTCTATTCCACCTCTTCTAGAGAAAAGAACTTCAAGAAAAATACTTAATAACACGGCGATACATTTATACAAAATCTCTAGTCCGAGCACACGCAAAGGAGCCGTAGACAGTCAAATGAAATCCAATCCACGAAATAAATTGATCTATGGAGGACATCGTTGTAGTAAAGGTCGTAATGCGAGAGGAATCATTACCGTAAAGCATAGAGGGGGGGGTCATAAGCGTCTATACCGTAAAATCGATTTTCGACGGAATCAAAAAAACATATCTGGTAGAATCGTAACCATAGAATACGACCCTAATCGAAATACATACATTTGTCTTATACACTACGGGGATGGTGAGAAGAGATATATTTTACATCCCAGAGGAGCTATAATTGGAGATACCATTGCTTCTGGTACAGAGATTTTGATATCAATGGGAAATGCCCTACCTTTGAGTGCGGTTTGAACTATTGATTTACGTAATTGGAAGTAACCAATTAGGTTTACGACAAAACCTATAAATCGATCACTGATCCAATTGGAGTACCTCTATGGAATAGACCTCAACAGAAAACTGTTGAGTAACGGCAGCAAGTGATTGAGTTCAGTAGTTTCTCATAGAAAATTATTGACTCTAGAGATATGGTAATATGGAGAAAATTGTTTGAAGCACGCACAGAACTGGAAGCGCACCTTCTTTCAAAGAGAGGAGGACGGGTTATTCACATTTCATTTGATGGTCAGAGGCGAATTGAAAGCTAAGCAGTGGTAATGAAGATCCACCGAAGAGATGTCTCCTACGTTACCCGTAATATGTGAAAGTATCGACGTAATTTGATAGAGTCATTCGGTCTGAATGCTCCATGAGAAACATAAGCCAGATGACGGAACGGAGAGACCTAGGATGTAGAAGATGATAACATGAATGATTCGGCAGATTAGGATTCCTATATATCCACTCATGTGATACTTCATTATACGATGAAAAGATCTATTCTCTTTTTTTGTATATCATCATATACATCTAGAAAGCCGTATGCTTTGGAAGAAGCTTGTACAGTTTGGGAAGGGGTTTTTTTGATAAAAAAGAAGAATCTACTTCAACCGATATGCCTTTAGGCACGGCCATACATAACATAGAATTCACACATGGAAAAGGCGGACAATTAGCTAGAGCAGCAGGTGCTGTAGCGAGACTGATTGCAAAAGAGGGTAAATCGGCCACATTAAGATTACCATCTGGGGAGGTTCGTTTGATATCCCAAAACTGCTTAGCAACAATCGGACAAGTGGGTAATGTTGGGGTGAAGCTAAAAAGTTTGGGTAGAGCTGGATCGAAGTGTTGGCTAGGTAAGCGTCCTGTGGTAAGAGGAGTAGTTATGAACCCTGTGGACCATCCACACGGGGGCGGTGAAGGAAAAGCCCCAATTGGTAGAAAAAAACCCGCGACTCCTTGGGGTTATCCTGCGCTTGGAAGAAGAAGTAGGAAAAGGAGAAAATATAGTGATAGTTTGATTCTTCGTCGCCGTAAATAGGAATATTCCAAATCGAATTTTTGGAATTCGAAATAATGTGATGGGCGAACGACGGGAATTGAACCCGCGCATGGTGGATCCACAATCCACTGCCTTGATCCACTTGGCTACATCCGCCCCTTATCTAGCTAAAGAAAGGATTTTCTCTTTTTCCCATTGATCATTATTGTATTTATTCTGACCTCGATACTTAGATCATTCTATTGGACATAGAATGACAATCAATCTTTACCATGCAAAAAAAAGGAGTAATCAGCTGTGATAGGTCAAAAAAAAAGAATTGTCAAAAAAAGAATTGACAAAAAAAGAATTGTCAAAAAAAGAATTGTAGTAAAGAAAAAATTTGTAGCTAAGCATTTATCGGAAACATTTGACAAAATCAAAATGGGGGAGGAGAGAGAAATAATAGTCACTTGGTCTCGGGCATCTACCATTATACCCTCAATGGTTGGCCATACAATCGGTATTCATAATGGAAAGGAACATATACCTATTTATATAACAGATTCTATGAAAGGTCACAAATTGGGAGAATTCGCGCCTACGCGGAAGGCCCCGATAGATGAAAGAAACGATAACGATAATAAATCTGTAATGAAGAATCAAAAAAAATAGGGATCAAACAAAGATTAAGGAGAAAGAATCTTATGAAAAATCTTAAAAAACGAGGGAATGACCCTATGAAAAAGAACTCAAATTCAAGTAAAGGAATCCAAGTTTTAACTCAACATATAGGTATTTCTGCTTCCAAAGCGCAAAGAATAATTGATCAGATTCGCGGACGTTCTTATGAAGAAACACTTATGATACTTAAATTCATGCCTTATCAAGCATCTTCTCGCATTTTCAAATTAGTTTATTCCGCAGCAAAAAATGCTAATCATAATATGGGTTTAAACAATGCTGATTTATTCATTAGTAAAGCCGAAGTCAATAGGAGTACTATTAGAAAAAAGACAAGACTCTGTGCTCAAGGACACAGTTATCCAATAAAAAGAATCACGTGTCTTATAACAATCGTACTAAAGGAAAAATCGAAATCTTTATTAGATTAATCTAAAATTTAGATATTAAATTAAAAAGATATGGATGAAAAAAATAAAATAAAATAGAGAATTATGGGACAAAAAACAAATCCACTTTGTTTCAGACTTGGTACAACCCACAGTCATCATTCTGTTTGGTTTGAAGAACCAAAAAAATATTCTATGAGTATACAAGAAGATCAAAAAATACGAGATTTTTTCAAGAATTATATACAATATAGAATCACAAAATATCTAAAAATTATGACCAAAAAATTACAAAAACTACAATTACAACAAAAAAAACAAAAGAATAAAAAAAAAAAAACTAAAATACCTCTAGCTCTCTTATTCTTACCTCCCTTTGGCTTTGAAGGAATTATACGTATACAAATTGAAAAACAAGGAGTTAAAGCAAAAAAAAGATTTGTACGAATCATAATCTATAGCGGATTGGTACCAAAATTCTTATTGAAAGGGAACGCACTGGCAAATTTCAAGAAAAATATAAAAAAACAAGAATTTTATTCTATATACCCCAGAAGATTTCGTATTCAATTCGAACACGCTCAAGAAGCACTTTCTAGCCAACCTAATCTTATTGCAGAATTTATAGCCTTACAATTAAAACACAGAGTTCCCTTTAGAAAGACAATGAAAAAAGCTATTGATTTAACTAAATTTACAGGTACAAAAGGAATCAAAATAAAACTCGCAGGCCGTATCGACGGAAAAGATATCGCGCGTGAAGAAGGTAAAAGAAAGGGTAAACTTCCCCTACAAATAATTTGTGCCAAAATAGATTATTGTTCTCATACAATTCAAACTGTCTATGGAGTTTTAGGCTTAAAAATTTGGATATTTAGAAAGTAGAATGAATAAAGTAGAAAAAATTGACTTTGTCTTTCCATATTTATACTAATGTATAGAAAAAAAAGAAAAATTCTTTAATTGATTCTTTTCCATTAAAGAAAAAAACAAAGAATTCTAATTAGTTAGAGTTAAATAAAAATTGGATTCTTTTAGTATAATTGCTATGCTTAGTGTGTGATTCGTTAGTTTTTTCTTTAAAATTTCAAAATAAGAATTGAAAAAATCAATTAATCCTTACTAAAAACTTATTTTATGAGAAAATCAAAAAACTAAAAACCAACCTATTGCTTCGTATTATCAAGATCCCAAGAAAAAGTCACTATATGATTTATATATATATAAATCATATATTTGTAGCAACTGAAATCTCTTTCTAATTCATAGAGAAAAAATGCGATTATTTAAGTCAAAATAAAGGGATTTTTATAAAAGGAAAGGTGATAGAAAGAAAGGACAAGATATCAATGTTATATGATAACAACATGTATGGTCTATAAATCACATGATAAAAGAAAAAGCAGTGTAACAAAGCATCAATAATCAAAATTTGAATCTTATCTTAATCAAATATTTAACTCAAAAGTACTGAAAAAAGTACTGAAAAAAGAGAAATATTAATAAAATAAAAAAGAATAAAGAGTCCTGAGTTAATAAAACTAAGGAAATTGACTCAACAACAAATTTTGTTTGAAGCTCCATTGCAGAGTTTGGGCCTAACCATGAATAGAGAAGCTATGGGAACGATAGAACCTGTGACTATGTAGAATTCTATTAAAAAAATTCGAAAAATTCATTAGGTGGGATGGCGGAACAAACTAAGAAAAAATTTAATTATTTATTCTGAAAGTAAAGTGTTGAATTGAAGCTACGAATGAAAGAAAAAAATGAAAAAGAAAACAGTAAATATTCGCCCGCGGAATACCTTTTTATTTACGAAAATCAATTTTTACATGATTCAATAGAAATAAGAAAAGATTCATTATAAAACAAAGAAGCATCATATTCTCTATTTCAAATCTAGTAAATATAGATAAATGAATAACACTTATGCCTTAATATTTAATATATATATGTATTCTATTTATACATATAAATATTCCTTTTTTATTGAAAAAATTGAATTCAATAATGAAATAAATGAATTTGAATCCTTTTTTTATTCGCGAGGAGCTGGATGAGAAGAAATTCTCATGTCCTGTTTTGTAATAGAGATGAGATTAAAAAAAAGAACCATCGACTATAACCCAAAAAAAACTAAATTTCGTAAACAACATAGAGGAAGAATGAAGGGAATATCTCGTCGAGGCAATTCGATTTCTTTTGGCAGATATGCTCTTCAAGCACTTGAACCTGCCTGGATTACAGCTAGACAAATAGAAGCAGGGCGAAGGGCAATAACACGATATGTGCGTCGTGGTGCAAAAATATGGGTACGTATATTTCCCGACAAACCTGTTACAATAAGGACTACGGAAACACGCATGGGTTCAGGTAAAGGAGATCCCAAATATTGGGTATGCGTTATTAGACCAGGTCGAATACTTTATGAAATGAGTGGAGTATCAGAAATTATCGCTAGAAGAGCTATCTCAATAGCTGCTCACAAAATGCCTATAAAAACTCAATTTCTTATTTCAGAATAGAAATGTAGAAGAAAACAAAAAAGAAGGTATTAAAGATTAAAAAGCAAGTGTAGGTTTATTTTTTTCTGGATAGAAAATATTTCTTCTTTTATTTTATTTATCTTTTTCTACTGAAATTTAAAAATTGAAATAAAAAAGATATGATTCAACCTCAAACTATGTTGAATGTAGCAGATAACAGCGGTGCTCGAAAATTGATGTGTATTCGAATCATAGGAGCTAGTAATCAACGATATGCTCAAATTGGTAATGTTATTGTTGCTGTAATCAAAGAAGCAGTTCCCAACATGTCTCTAGAAAAATCAGAAGTAATTCGAGCTGTAATTGTACGTACATGTAAGGAACTCAAATGTGAAGATGGTATGATAATAAAATACGATGACAATGCAGCAGTTGTCATTGATCAAAAAGGAAATCCAAAAGGATCTAGGATTTTTGGTGCAATCACTGAAGAATTGAGAAAATTTCGTTTTACTAAAATTCTCTCATTAGCTCCTGATGTATTATAGAAACTAGTAATTGAGATTATTAACCGGTAAATGTTTCTATATTGGATATTTTAAATAGATGAAATTAGGGGATTTTTTTCAGGTATATATTTGAAAAATAAATAAAAAAAGGAAAACATGTTGATTACATAAAAATTTGCGACCATAATTTGAATTTGTCATGAGTAAGGACACTATTTCCGATCTTATTACTTTGATAAGAAATGCTGACATGGCTAAAAAAGAAACTGTTCCAATACCATATACAAACATTACTGAAAGCATTGTTAAGATACTTTTAAGAGAAGGTTTTATTGAAAATGTTCGGAAACATAAAAAAAATAACAAAAATTTCTTGATTTTAACTCTACGATATAGAAAGACTCGAAAAGGAATATATAGAACTAGAACTATTTTAAAACGTGTAAGCCGACCCAGTTTACGAATTTACTCGAAATATCAACGAATTCCTAAGATTCTAGGTGGAATAGGAATTGTAATTCTGTCTACTTCTCGAGGTATAATAACAGATCGAGAAGCTCGACTTCAAAGAATTGGAGGAGAAATTTTATGTTATATATGGTAATTCTCATAAAAATAAAAAAAAAAGCTCTCAGTAATGTAATTAATAAAAAAAAATATATTTTTAATCATTCAGTATACAAATTTCATGTAATTTCACAAATTTCAAAAATAATATATATTAATACAAGGGGGGGGTACTATGCAAAAAAAAAAAAATAGTAGTGATAACAATGAAAGAGAACGATTTATTTTTGAAGGAACAATTGTGGACCCAATCAAAGATATAATGTTCCACGTACGCTTGGATAAGACTGATGAAATCGTTCTGGGTTATCTCTCTGGTAATATACGTCGTAATCGTATACGTGTATTACTGGGAGATAGAGTCAAGATCATTATAAATGAATTTGATTCAAAAAAAGGAAAGATTTTTTATAGATTTCCTCCTCGATCAAAAAAGACTCGATTAGAAAAAAGTAAAAATGACCATCAAGCGATGGAGAATACCAGCTCTACTGAATCATTGTTAAACAAAGAAACCAAAAATCCAATAAGCGGCGATTCCCCTCAATCAACAGATCAAAGGAATAACAAAGACACAACGCCTAACCAAGATTAGGCAGATTAGTCTCTTTCTGAGACCTAATTAGTCATTTTTCATCCCAATAAAATAATCAATAATAATAAATGAGTCTTATTTTTTCCCAATAAATTCAATATACAAAACATACAAAATCAGGAGAGAAAATATATGCCCTTCGGAATACCTAAAGTAAGATATCGTCGTCGTTCAACTGACAGACGGATTTGGATGGACCTATACGAAAGACTCTTTAAAGAAAGAGTGCTTTTTCTATGCAAAGAAATCAGAATGCCTTTCGTTACTCGATTTATTGCTCTCTTGTTACTGATGACTTCGGAACCTGAGGATATATATATATATATGAACTCTCGGGGTGGAGAAGTAGAGGCATCACTAGCCATTTATGATAGTATCAAGGTTATGTTACCTGATGTGTGTACAATGGCTATGGGATTAGTTGGATCAGGGGCATCTTTAATTCTGGTCGGAGGAACCATTACTAAACGCGTAGCACTCCCTCACGCTAGGGTTTCGATTCACCAACCTAGTAGTGACTCGATCAGGCAAAATATAGATGAATTACTGATGGAAGGAAAAAATATGCTTGAACTTCGTAACACAATTGCAGATATTTATGCCCAAAATACAGGGAAACCCGTGGATGTTATACAGAAGGATCTCGAAAGGGATTCTTTTATGTCAGCAACAGAAGCTCAAGATTATGGTATTGTCGATCGTGTAGCAAAATACAAAAAAGAAAATCCTTAGTGATCTGAGTAATATTTCAAACTCGAATTCTCCTTTTTTGAATATTGAATACTCAATATTCAAAGAAGGAGAATTTTGAAAAAGAACATCTGGTTAAGATCAATCTAAACCAAAAAATTTGCTATATATATATACACAATATGCCAACTATTACACAACTTCTTAGAAACATAAGACAGCCAAAAAAAAATGTTAAGAAATCTCCCGCTCTTAAAGGATGTCCTCAGCGTCGAGGAACATGTACTAGGGTGTATGTGCGACTCGTTCAGATCATGAATTCGAACAGATAAGAGAATTTCTCCAGTATCAACGACCCGTGCTGATGAATCGGATAGTAACATAAAGGTATATTATATACCTATTTATTCTAGAAAATTTATGGTTTCCATTGGTAAAAATCCAATCATTTTCGATTTGAAATAAGAAACAATTCTCTATTGGTAGCAAAAAGGTATCCATTAAGCAGAGGAAATAGCATTCCATTATAGGAAGCATGCTCCTTTTTGAAAGAACGGACTCATAGGGTTAGCTACCTAGCCAACTTTTCGAATGAAATGCCGTCACTGTATGGATAACTCTTAGTGTGAAAAGGGCTATGACTTTCTAATTAATAGGTAGAGCCAAAGAATATGAACTATACAAGTTCACAAAATCTTTTGATTAATTAAAAAAAGAAGCTCCGGTGTATAGAGAGGACCTCACCGTTTGAGAGGTAACCATAGAAACGATGGAACCCACTATTTTTTTTGAATATAGAATTCTTTATTTAAGAATGGGAAGAAAAGCAAGAATGGTGGTTGGGAAGATTATAGTAGCAAAAGCCATTGGAATCGATATTTGATATATTTGAGTAATGTGTTTTGTTATTGATTGACCCTAGACGGAAAAAAGAATAACTGAAAGAAAACAACCAAAATGTACAAAGAGAAAACAAAGCCAAATGAAAAAAAATCGACAGATTTTGATTTTGGTTTTCAATCTTCCGTTCGTAACCCTCTTACAGGATGGCGTCAGCCTATTCGATTTCCAACTCCATCCAATTTTCAACTTTCTCTAAAGACTCGATTAGAGAAAATCCAAAAATGGCAATTAAGAGTTTATATGAAATCAACGAATAAACAGAATCAAAATATTACTTTAAGAAAATCAATATGAAATCAACGAATAAACAGAATCAAAATATTACTTTAAGAAAATCAATATTTCTTACTTTTTTCCCAATAAATTCAATATATAAAACAGGAGAATACAATTCAATTATGCCGCTACGAATCCCACGGGTACCCTATTACCGTGAAAGAACAGAAAAAGAAGAAAAAACAACTGAGAAAGAAAAACCAGTTTGGATAGATCTATATGAAAGACTCTATAAAGAAAGAGTGCTCTTTTTATGCAAAGAAATCCAAACTCCTTTCGTCAATCGGTTTATTGCTCTCTTGTTACTGCTGTATTTGGACACTGATATTTATGGTAATTATAATGATACTGATGCATACATATATATAAACTCTCCCGGTGGAAGGGCAGACGGATCACTAGCCATTTATGATACTATCCAGTATATCTTAGCTGATGTGTGTACAATAGCTATGGGATCAACTGCATCAGGGGCATCTTTAATTCTGGTCGGTGGAACAGTTACTAAACGGATAGCATTCCCTAACGCTAGGATTTTGATTCACCAACCTAGTAGTGCCCCGATCAGGAAAAATATAGATGGATTAGTGATGGAAGCAGAAGATATGCTTGAACTTCGTAACACAATTGCAGATATTTATGCCCAAAAGACAGGGAAACCCGTGGATGTTATACAGAAGGATCTCGAAAGGGATTCTTTTATGTCAGCAACAGAAGCTCAAGATTATGGTATTGTCGATCGCGTGACAAAGTTCAAAAAAGAAGATCCTCAGTGATCTGAGTAATATTTCAAACTCGAATTCTCCTTTTTTGAATATTGAATACTCAATATTCAAAGAAGGAGAATTTTGAAAAAGAACATCTGGTTAAGATCAATCTAAACCAAAAAATTTGCTATATATATATACACAATATGCCAACTATTACACAACTTCTTAGAAACATAAGACAGCCAAAAAAAAATGTTAAGAAATCTCCCGCTCTTAAAGGATGTCCTCAGCGTCGAGGAACATGTACTAGGGTGTATGTGCGACTCGTTCAGATCATGAATTCGAACAGATGAGAGAATTTCTCCAGTATCAACGACCCGTGCTGATGAATCGGATAGTAACATAAAGGTATATTATATACCTATTTATTCTAGAAAATTTATGGTTTCCATTGGTAAAAATCCAATCATTTTCGATTTGAAATAAGAAACAATTCTCTATTGGTAGCAAAAAGGTATCCATTAAGCAGAGGAAATAGCATTCCATTATAGGAAGCATGCTCCTTTTTGAAAGAACGGACTCATAGGGTTAGCTACCTAGCCAACTTTTCGAATGAAATGCCGTCACTGTATGGATAACTCTTAGTGTGAAAAGGGCTATGACTTTCTAATTAATAGGTAGAGCCAAAGAATATGAACTATACAAGTTCACAAAATCTTTTGATTAATTGAAAAAAGAAGCTCCGGTGTATAGAGAGGACCTCACCGTTTGAGAGGTAACCATAGAAACGATGGAACCCACTATTTTTTTTGAATATAGAATTCTTTATTTAAGAATGGGAAGAAAAGCAAGAATGGTGGTTGGGAAGGTTATAGTAGCAAAAGCCATTGGAATCGATATTTGATATATTTGAGTAATGTGTTTTGTTATTGATTGACCCTAGACGGAAAAAAGAATAACTGAAAGAAAAGAAATCTAACCCATTAGTTATTTTATTCAATAAGATTGAATTTGATTCAATGAGCAGAGTGAGACGAGGATATATAGCTCGAAGACGCCGAAAAAAAAATCGTTCCCTTGTATCAGGTTTTAGAGGAGCTCATTCAAGACATACTCGAATGATTATTCAACAGAAAATGAGAGGTTTGTTTTACTCTCATCGAGATAGAAGCAGGAAAAAGAGGTATTTTCGTCGTTTGTGGATCACTAGAATAAATGCAGTAACTCGTGAAAACCAAATATTTGATAGTTATTGTAAGTTTATCCACAATCTGTATAAGAAGCAATCTTTTATTAATCGTAAAATACTTTCACAAATATCTATATCAAATAAGATTGGTATTTATAAGATTTCTGATAAAATATTTAAACCTAATAAGGTTTATGAACAGATACTCAAATAATTTATTAGTAATTATTAAAACAGGATTCCCCGGAGAATGAACTCCGGGAAGATCTGGGAAAATATAGAAGAAAAAAAATGCAGATAAAAATTAATAGTAGCAATTAAGAAAATATTTCAATAAAATTTTTTTTTTTCCTTTTTTTATTTATAACACAAGAATCCAATCTGATTTCTAAGCTTTTTCAAACAAAATATTTTAACTTGAGTTCCAATTTGAGGTTTTGAGTCAATTGGGAAATACGCTTATGGATTTATCATTTTATGACGAGTAGTTCTTGATTTGTTTTTATAAGGAATAGTTCCTGGTTCGGTTTTAGGATGAGGAATTCTCGGCTCAGTTTTAGGCCGAGTTTTTATTGATCTTCTTTTATTTTTCTTTTTGTCTTTTTTTTTACGACGACGTTCTAAGATCTTCTCCCATTTTTTCTTAAAATGTAGCTCATTTTCAATAAAAGGTAATAAAGCTAAAAAACGAGCTTTTTTTATAGCATTAGTCATTAATCGTTGGTGTCTCAAAGTTAATTTAGTAACTCGTCTAGGTATGATTCTTCCTACGAAACCAATAAATCGACCAATTACACTTATATTCCTATAATGGATTTCCTTCCTTGATCCAAGGCAAAAACGCATATTACGTTGTTTACGAATACGAATACAGTATTGAGAATATCTAGAATATTTATAACGAAATTCAAATTCACGACGAAAAAAAAGGTATTTCCGAAGAGAAATATATTGACACATTTTCCGTAAACGAGATTTTTTGGATTTAGGAAAATCTTGTTTGAATTTATGAAAAGGGTTTTTGAATTTACCAAGAGGTTGCGTGGGTTTACGAACAAGAGGTTGCTTGGGTTTACGAATACGAAGAGGTTGCTTAAGTCTATCCATGGTTTATTCCTTATCTCTAAAATTCGATTTCTTGATTCATTTAAGATCCAACTAAAATAGGTTTTGATTCAGATATCATCTTTTAAATTTCATTTATATATTGAATATATATACATATCATATAATTTCCACATTAAAATGAGATTAGGTTTACTAGATATTCTTTCCATTTATATATATATAAATTATATATAACAATATGGTAAGTTCTTACTTTATTTATTACTTGCAAAGATAGAAAACATGATGTTTGTTTTCTTTGATCTATTTCTTTATTTTTATTTCCCTATGAGTCGTATGTTTGTTACAATAGCGACAAAATTTTCTCAATTCTAATAAATTGAGTGTATTGGAACGATTCTTTTGAGTAATATATCTAGAAATACCCATTGATTTTTTATTGATACTTCTTCGAACACAACTAGTACATTCCAAAAAAACTCTGACTCTTACATCTTTCCCTTTAGCCATGAACCTCCTTTATATCTTTTGATTGGTTTAACTTAACTCTCCTATTTTCGGTTTTTGAATCGAATAAAGAAGAAAAAAATCAGTAAGAATTCTTAACTAGTTATTACATTTCTAAAGATTTTTTAGAAATTATCTAGTTAATTAAATATGTATTATTTTAATTAATAAAAAATAGAATAAAAATTAAGTAATAGAATTTCTTTCTAACTATCTAGTTTTATTCGAAATCCTCATAATTTACTTATTTCAGTCTCTTCTTTTTGACTATGATTTCGTGTAGCTTACGCTAAACTAATGAATCCCATTTTTTTTTTTCAAAATTCGATCTTGAGTGGACTTACTGGATTTCTATTCAATGAATTTTGGATGAGCTAAACTTTTTCTTTATATCTCTTTTATCTATCCTAAAGATTTGAGAATCGTCATATAGAATTCTATTCTCCTGCATTTCTTGACATATTAATAACTAAAATCAAAAAAAAGGAAATGATAAAGCATCTGGGAATAAACGATTTATTTCTATTAATAGACCTGCTAAAGAAATAAACCATAGAGTACTTATCACAGGTGCCACAGAGAGATATGTTTTTATATCTTGCATTGCAAATTCTCTTTCTTTATTTTATTGGAATACATGTATGGTCAGACGCTTTAGTTCAAGATTTTTTGAACTTATTTTTCCTTTTTTCTTATTTTACAGTCAATTCCTATCTAAAATTGATATATACAATGAACCAATAGATGAGAATTTCCTGTCCCACCTAAGAAACAAAAGAAAGAAGCCCAGCATTACTGCTCAAATATGAATTCTTCATTTATAGGTTAGATTAGGTTTGAGATGTATATTATTTATTATAGTATTATAGTAAGAAATGACAAGAAACTTTTATATATATAGAGAAGAAAATGATCATATATATGGAAAATAAGACAAGGATTTTGTAAAATAACACTGTACAGCAAGTTCGAAAAGGGGTGTAGCGCAGCTTGGTAGCGCGTTTGTTTTGGGTACAAAATGTCACAGGTTCAAATCCTGTCATCCCTACCTATTACTTACTTTTCCTATGGGAAGTGAAGAGGAATTCACTAAGATCGTGAATTTGCAGATACTATCTGTATAAGAAATGCGTTAGGATAAAAATAGAAAAAGATCCTTTTGATTTTACAAGCGCTCTTAGTTCAGTTCGGTAGAACGCGGGTCTCCAAAACCCGATGTCGTAGGTTCAAATCCTACAGAGCGTGATTTCGTCTATATAAAAACAAAATGAAGTGAAATTCAAACTAAAATTTGACCTCCGCTCCGAAAAAAGTCAATAAAACAAAAAAGAAAATTGATTAAATCAAAGGTCTAACTGATCACCACGTCTGTATTGTAAATATGCAGTCATGAATAATCCTGCCAAAGTGATAGGAATTAGGCCTAAAACAATTCCAAATAGAGAAACTTCAATCATTTTGGTTTGAGCAGATAAAAAAAGGTTAAGATCTATTTTTCAATATTAATCTGAATTATCCATGAATCTCAATGACCAAGAAAATAATTGGCAATTTTTGCAGAAAGAACCGTAGAATACCTTAAAAAGATTTTTAGAAAAAGATTTTTATCAATTTTTCATTCAATTCATTTCAAATAAGTCGTATCTTTCTTAAACCAATAAATAGAACTAAGGTTATAGTTAAAGCAGCCAGTAAAAAACTGAAATAACTAGTTATAGTAAGCATGAAAAGGCTAAATTCAATATGTTTTTTTACTACATATATTGATAAAATACTTACCTAAGTTTCAAAGACGATAGTAATCAGAACCATATAATAGAATCTTTTATTTTCTATATAATAGAATCAATTATTCTATATATAATAGAATCAATTATTTGATATATAATAGAATCAATTATTTGAGTTCCAATGAAAAATTCACGATTCATTGATCATTATCAATAAAATACTAAAAGAAAGAATTAATTATATTAATTAAAAAAAATGGATTTATTAGATATGATCTGGATTCATTTTTTGATTCCGAGCCAATAAATTCATTGTCAATTTTGTGAATTGAATAATTTAATAGTATTAAAAAAAAAGCTGTGTTATGCAAAATTATGTCATTTCATTTTATTGAAATGAAAATTTCAACATCCTATTTTTTAATTTTGGAAAAAAAGAGTTGATTTGAAAAGAATTTCTATTTGGATCATTTCTTTTTTTTTCTATCAAAAAGTCGATTTGAAGACGAGTTTTTTCTTTTATTCTCTTAGATTTTATATTCTATCAATTTAATAGAATTTAGTTCTATTCCATACTTTTAGTTAAAGAATTTTTCTGGTTGACTTAATCCAATAATAATTGATCACGAATAGAAATTGTTCCAAGAATATTTTCTTTCTGTCCTATGCTTTCTTTATTTCATTTATTATTATCTACCATTTTTTATTTCTCAATTCTGTATTTATTAAATTATTGATTTCTGTTTATTTTTGATTATTTTTTATTCTAACATACCACCGAATTCCTTGAAATGAAAGGATTCAAATAGGAATTATAAAATTCACATATATACATATATGTATATAGTGTAATATATAAAAATAAATAGGTTTCCTTTGGAAAAATTTGAAATAAGAAGCTGATAACAAAAGCCATTGGAATCAATATTTTATATATTAGAGTAATCTGTTTTTTTATTAATTGACTCTAATCAATTCAAAATATCTTTTTTATGTTTTCTCTATAAAGGACCTGAAATACCTTGCTTACGTATCATTAGAAAGTGTATCAACATAAATACAGCAGTAAGAAAAGGCAATACAAAAGTATTGTAAATTGTAAAAAGAGTCAAAATGGATTGGCCGACACTAGCACTTTCACGTAATAACTCCGATCCTATTAGTGGAATGGCTTCAGGTACACCAGTAACGATTTTGACTGTCCAATAACCAATTTGGTCCCGTCCCGAGGTAAGGAATAACCAGTTACATGCCGTTAATACAGCCAAAACCACATCTGTAACCTAAGTTAATTCGTGGAAACCCACCAGTGAGATACACATCAAATACGTGTAGAATCATCATTAGAACCATCATACTTGCTGACCATCGATGAACAGATCCAGCCAAAGTTGAC